TAATATTTTTTATATTTATATGAAAATTTATTTTGATTGGTAGTGCATATATATATATATATATTAAAAATTTAATATAAATATTTAATTTAATAATATATACATATACCTAAATATATTAAATAATTATATAATTAAATATTATATATAATATATTATTTTTTTATATTAATGATAATTATTAATAATATTTTATTTTTATTATGAATTAATATTGTTTACACTTTTTATTAATTTTAAATATTAATATTACTAAAAATTGATTAATATATAAAAAAAAAAAAAAAAATATTCTATTAATAATTCTATTTAAAAAATTTTAATAATAGATAAAAATTTATGATTTTAGAGGTTTATAAATAGTTTATTTTATATGCAAATTTTAGTATATATTTTTAATTATTTTAATAATAATTTTTAATTTTTGCAGTAATTAGAATTAAAAATTTAAGTAATTAAGATTTAGTAATATTTAAATTATTAACAAATTTTGTGCCAGCAGTTGCGGTTATACAAAAAATTAGATAAACTTTTTTAGATTTAATTAAAAATTTAAATTTTATTAAATTAAATATTAAATTATTAGGTAAAATTTTAATTTAATTTAAAATTTTATTTTTTTTTTTGATTTAGTAAATTTTTAAATTAAACTAGGATTAGATACCCTATTATTAAAAACTTAATTTAAAATACTAAAATATTAAATAATTAATTATTGAAACTTAAATAATTTGGCGGTATTTTAGTTCATTTAGAGGAATCTGTTTAATAATTGATATTCCACGAATTAATTTACTTAATTTATTATTTTATATATCGTCGTTAAAAAAATATTTTTAGATAATAATAATATTTAAAAATTAAAAAAGTAAATTAAATCAGATCAAGATGTAGGTTATAATTAAGAATATAATGGATTACAATAAAATTATTTAATAATGGATATTATTTTGTAAAATTTAATTAAAAGTGGATTTAAATGTAATTTTATATATTTTTTTAAAATGATTTAAAATTAAAATATGTACATATTGCCCGTCGCTTTCATTTTAAAATTGAAATAAGTCGTAACAAAGTAGAAGTACTGGAAAGTGTTTCTAGAAAGACAAATTAGAGCTTGAAAAATAAGTATTTCATTTACATTGAAAAGATATTATATTTAATTAATTTGATGGGGGTTAAATTAATAAAATAAATAATAATAAAAAAATTTTTAATTATATTTAATGGGGGTTAAAGTATAATTTAAGAAAAAATTATTATATTTATAGTTTAGTAGTATTGTGAAAGAATTTTGAAATATTTTTGAAAATTTAATTTTTTATAAAGTAAATTTTAATTATTGTATCTTGGGTATCAGAGTTTATTAATAATTTTTTTTTTTTAAAAATTTCTCGAATTTAAAAGAGATAATTAGTTAATAAAGTTATTGTTTTATAAATATTTTAAATAATTAATTTGAAATGATATGTTAATCGTTTTTAAATATATCTAGTTTTTTTAGAAATAAATTTAATTTAGAATTTTTTTTTATAAAAAATAATTAATTATTTTTTATAATTTGAAAAATTTAATATTTTAAGGGATAAGCTTTAAATTAAATTTTTATAATAATTATTAATTATTTTAAAATTTTTAAAATTTATATTGTTTATAAATTATATTTTTTTATAAAAAATTTTATAAATAAAAAAAATTTTTAATTTAAAATTTAATTTTTTATAAAAAAAAAATAATTTTTAATGAATTAAGATAAATTATAATGATAAAATTAGTATAAATGCATATATATATATATATATATATATAATTATTTGATAATTAATAAAAAGGAATTCGGCAAATGTATATATTCACCTGTTTATCAAAAACATGTCTTTTTGAATAATAATTTAAAGTCTAATCTGCCCACTGATTTGATTAAAGGGCTGCAGTATTTTGACTGTACAAAGGTAGCATAATCAATAGTCTTTTAATTGAAGACTTGTATGAATGATTTGATGAAATATAGTCTGTCTTTTTTTTATAGTTTGAATTTAATTTTTTAGTTAAAAAGCTGAAATTTAATTAAAAGACGAGAAGACCCTATAGAGTTTTATTTTATTTTAAATTTAATTTTATATATTTAAATTAATATATTAATTTATTATAAAATTTTATTGGGGTGATAAAAAAATTAAATAAACTTTTTTTATTAATAAATACATAAATTAGTGATTTTTTGATCCATAATTTATGATTATAAGAAAAAATTACCTTAGGGATAACAGCGTAATTTTTTTTTTTAGTCCAAATAAAAAAAAAAGTTTGCGACCTCGATGTTGGATTAAGATAAAATTTAAATGCAGAAGTTTAAAATTTTTGATCTGTTCGATCATTAAAATCTTACATGATCTGAGTTCAAACCGGTGTAAGCCAGGTTGGTTTCTATCTTTAGTATTTTAAAATATTTTAGTACGAAAGGATTAAATATTTGGAATAAGTTTTATTGAAAAAGAATTTTATTAATTTGATTTGTTTATATATTTATTTTATGTTAATAGTTATATACTATTTTGACAGAAAAATGTGATGATTTTAGAAGTCATAAATATATAAATTATTTATATATATAGTAAATGATTTTTTTAGATTACATAAATATTTTAATTGGTTATTTATTTTTAGTTATTGGAGTTTTAGTTGGAATTGCTTTTTTGACATTAATGGAGCGTAGGGTATTAGGTTATATTCAAATTCGTAAAGGTCCTAATAAATTAGGTTTTATGGGGCTTCTACAACCTTTTTCTGATGGTTTAAAATTATTTAGTAAAGAGCAAATTTATTTAAATTATTCAAATTATTTGTCTTATTATTTTTCTCCTATTATTAGTTTTATTTTATCTTTATTTCTTTGATTATTAATTCCTTATTATTTTAATTTAATTAGATTTAATTTGGGGGTTTTATTTTTTTTTTGTTGTATAAGATTGGGGGTTTATACTATTATAATTGCTGGTTGAGCTTCTAATTCTAATTATTCTTTATTGGGGGCTTTACGTTCAGTTGCCCAAACTATTTCTTATGAGGTTAGATTAAGTTTAATTTTATTGTCTTGTGTTATTTTAATTATAGATTTTAGTTTAATAAGGTTTAATTATTATCAGTCTTTAATTTGATTTATTTTTTTAATAATTCCTTTAAGAATTTGTTTTATTTCTTCAAGTTTAGCTGAAACTAATCGTACTCCCTTTGATTTTGCTGAGGGGGAAAGAGAGTTAGTTTCTGGGTTTAATACAGAATATAGAAGAGGGGGATTTGCTTTAATTTTTTTAGCGGAATATTCAAGTATTTTGTTTATAAGCTTAATTTTTAGAATTATTTATTTGGGGGGATATTGTTTAAATTTAATTTTTTATTTTAAATTAGTTTTTATTTCTTTTTTTTTTATTTGGGTTCGGGGTACTTTACCTCGTTATCGTTATGATAAATTAATATATTTATCTTGGAAAGTTTATTTACCTATTTCTTTAAATTATTTATTATTATTTATTGGATTAAAAATTTTCCTATTTATTTAATTATTTGAGTGATATATTTTTAGTATAAATTAATAGAATATTTTTTCTTTCTTAAGTTTTCAAAACAAATGCTTATTTACAAGCTCATTAATTATAAATTAAAAATTATTTTATCTCAAAATTTATTAATTATTGGGTTAATAATAAAATAAGAAAAATATAAAATAGTTAATAATTGTCCAGTTAAAATATATGGGGCTTCTACAGGACGTATTCCAATTCATGTCAATAAAATTACTGTGGTTGTTATAATTCAAAATGTGATTTGGTTGATAGGATAAAATTGAATTCCTTGAATTTTTTTATTAAATGTAAAGGGTAAAATAATTAAAATTAAAATTGATATTACTAAAGCAATTACCCCTCCTAATTTGTTTGGGATTGATCGTAAAATTGCATAGGCAAATAAAAAATATCATTCTGGTTGAATATGAATGGGTGTGACTAATGGATTAGCTGGGATAAAATTATCTGGGTCTCCTAGTAAATATGGGTTAATTAAAACTAATGAAATTAATAATATTAGTAAAATGATAATTCCAATTAGGTCTTTGAAAGTAAAAAAAGGATGAAATGGGATTTTATCAATGTTTCTATTAATTCCTAAGGGATTATTAGATCCTGTTTGATGAAGAAATAATAAATGAATTATAGTTATTATTAGGATAATAAACGGTAAAAGAAAGTGGAAAGAGTAAAATCGAGTTAATGTTGCATTATCGACGGCGAATCCTCCTCAAATTCATTGAGTTAATATTGTACCTAAGTATGGAATAGCAGATAATAAATTAGTAATTACTGTAGCCCCTCAAAAAGATATTTGCCCTCAAGGTAATACATATCCTATAAAAGCTGTTGCTATTAAAATAAATAAAATAATCACTCCCACTCTTCAAGTATATTTTAAGTTAAATGATTCATAATAAATTCCTCGTCCAATATGAAGATAAATGCAAATGAAAAATAAAGAAGCCCCATTAGCATGTAATGTTCGAATTAACCACCCATAATTTACATTTCGGCAAATATAATTTACACTATAAAATGCTAATTCAATGTTAGCTGAATAATATATTGTTAGGAATAATCCTGAGATGATTTGAATAATTAAGCATATTGCTAATAAAGATCCAAAATTTCATCAAGATGAGATATTTGAAGGAGAAGGTAAATCAATTAATGAGTTATTAATGATTTTAATAATAGGATGAGTTTTTCGCAATAATTTAAATTTATTTATCATTAGTTTGTTAATTGGAGCGTAATGGCCCATAGAAGATATTAGTGATTTTAACTACAGCCACTAATGTAATAAATAAATAAATAATTATTATTAATATTAGTAAGTAGGTTTGTTTATTATATAATTTTGTTAAATTAAAATTATTATTATTATTTGTAAATAATAGATTATTATATAAATTATTTATTTCAAATGAGTTAAATTTTAATTTTAAAGGGTTTATTTTGTTTAAGTAAAATAAAATTAAATAAAAAATAATATTAATTAATAAAAAAATTATAATTAATAGAATTAGTTTATTTTTAGGTGGAGTTTTGAATGTTTCGTTTGATGCTATTCTTGATACGTAAATGAATAATACTAATAATCCCCCTAAGAATGTTAAAAATAAAATATAAGAGAATCAATAGGTAAAAATATATAGTCCTGAAATTAGGCAAATAAGTATAGTTTGGATTAGAATTAATAATCCTATTGATAATGGATGTTTTATGAAGAATATATAAAATGAAATGTAAATTATTAAGATTGTTAAAAATAAATTTATTACAAAGAATAGTTTAACTAAAAATAATAATTTTGGAGATTATCGATAAAGAATTTTTTTTTCTTTGAAGTTTTTAAAATATAATATTTATTTTTGGTTTACAAGACCAATGTTTTATTTAAACTATAAAAACTATTAATGTTAAATATTTTAATTATTTTTATTATATTTATAATTGGGAATATAATTTTTGTCTCTAAACATAAACATTTACTAATTATGTTGTTAAGTTTAGAATTTATTGTTTTGAGAATTTATTTATTGTTATTGTTGTATTTAAAGTATGTTGAATTTGATATATATATATTAATGGTTTTTTTAGTATTTTCTGTTTGTGAGGGGGCTTTAGGGATTTCTATTTTGGTTTCAATAATTCGGAGACATGGTAATGATTATTTTCAAAGCTTTAGTATTTTATAATGTTAAAATTTTTATTTATAATGTTATTTATAATTCCTTTATGTTTTGTTAAAAATATATTTTGGTTGGTTCAGATATTTATTTTTATAGTTATATTTTTATTTATAAATTTAACTATTAATATTATAAATTATTGTAATTTGGGGTATATAATAGGTTGTGATATTATTTCTTTCGGTTTAATTTTATTAAGAATTTGAGTTTGTGGAATGATAATTATAGCTAGTGAAAATTTATATAAATTTAAAAATTTTGAGATATTTTTTCTTTTTAATATTATTTTTTTAATAGTTATATTGTATATAACTTTTTCTGTAATAGATTTATTTGAAGGTTTTAAATTTTTTGAAGGTAGTTTAATTCCTACTTTAATATTAATTATTGGTTGAGGGTATCAACCAGAACGAATTCAGGCTGGACTTTATCTTTTATTTTACACTTTATTTGTTTCCTTGCCTTTATTAATAGGAATTTTTTATATTTTTATGGAAAGAGGGAGAATAAAAATTTATTTTTTAAAGTTTTTTGATATAAATATATATTTATTGTATTTTTCAATAGTTTTAGCATTTTTAGTTAAAATGCCTATGTATTTTGTTCATTTATGGTTACCTAAAGCTCATGTAGAAGCCCCTGTTTCAGGGTCTATAATTTTAGCGGGGATTATACTAAAATTAGGGGGTTATGGTCTTTTGCGTGTTATAGTTTTTATTCAAGAAGTTTCTTTAAAATTAAATTTTATTTGGGTAATTATTAGTTTAATAGGGGGATTTTATATTAGCTTAAAATGTTTATGTCAAATTGATATAAAATCATTAATTGCTTACTCTTCTGTAGCTCATATAGGACTTGTAATTGGGGGTATTATAACGATAAATTATTGGGGGTATTTAGGTTCTTATGTTTTAATAATTGGTCATGGTTTATGCTCATCGGGAATGTTTTGTTTAGCAAATATTAATTATGAGCGTTTATCAAGACGAAGTTTATTTATTAATAGGGGGATGATAAATTTTATACCTTCTTTGAGTATATGATGATTTTTATTATTATCAGCGGCCATAGCCGCTCCTCCTTCTTTAAATTTAGTTGGGGAAATTAGTTTGATTAATAGTTTAATAGGTTGATCTTATATAACAATAATTAATATAATATTAATTTCTTTTTTTAGAGCTGGGTATTGTTTATATTTATATTCTTATGTTCAACATGGTAAATATAATTTAAGATTGTATAGTTTTTATACTGGAGTTTCACGAGAGTATTTATTATTATTATTACACTGATTTCCTTTAAATATTTTAATTTTAAAAATTGATTATTTTATAATTTGATTGTATTTAAATAATTTAATTTAAAATATTGATTTGTGGTGTCAAAAATATGGTTAAAAATCATTTTAAATCATTAATAAAATATTTTCTATTTGTTTTATTTCTTCTTTTTTTTTATTCCTTCTTTTTTTTATTAATTTTTTTTTTACTATTTATTTTATTTTAAATGATATAGTAATTTTTATGGAGTGGGAATTAATTTCTTTTAATTCTGTAAATATTGTAATATCTTTATTATTTGATTGGATATCTTTTATATTTATAATATTTGTTAGTTTAATTTCTTGTTCTGTTATTTATTATAGAAAGAGATATATAAGTTCAGAAATAAATTTAAATCGTTTTATTTTATTAGTTTTATTATTTATTTTATCTATGATTTTTTTAATTATTAGTCCTAATATTATTAGAATTTTATTAGGTTGAGATGGATTAGGATTAGTTTCTTATTGTTTAGTTATTTATTATCAAAACTTAAAATCTTATAATGCTGGGATATTAACTATTTTATCAAATCGAATTGGGGATGTTTTTATTTTAATAGTTATTTCTTGAATAATTAATTATGGTAGTTGAAATTATATTTTTTATTTAAATTTTATGATTAATGATATTGAAATGTTAATTATTGGGGGTTTTATTATTATTGCAGGGATAACTAAAAGAGCTCAAATTCCTTTTAGATCTTGATTACCAGCGGCCATAGCCGCTCCCACTCCTGTTTCAGCTTTAGTTCATTCATCTACTTTAGTTACTGCTGGGGTTTATTTATTAATTCGTTTTAATTTACTATTAATAGATATATTTTTTTTAAAATTATTATTATTATTTTCAAGTTTGACAATGCTTATAGCTGGTATTTCTGCTAATTATGAATTTGATTTAAAAAAAATTATTGCTTTGTCTACTTTGAGACAATTAGGGTTAATAATGAGAGTTTTAAGAATAGGATTACCTGATTTAGCTTTTTTTCATTTACTTACTCATGCTATATTTAAAGCCTTATTATTTATATGTGCTGGTACAATTATTCATTTAATAAATGATAATCAAGATATTCGTTTAATGGGGGGTTTAAGTTTATATATTCCTTTGACTTCTTTATGTATGAACATTTCAAATTTAGCATTATGTGGAATTCCTTTTTTAGCTGGGTTTTATTCTAAAGATTTAATTTTGGAGGTAGTGGTAATAAGAAATTTAAATATATTAATTTTTTTTTTATATTATTTTTCGATAGGTTTAACTATATTTTATACTATTCGTTTATTAATATATTTAATATTAAATGATTATAATTTGATGGGTATTTACAATTTATTTGATGAGGATTATATTATATTAAAAAGAATATTTATATTATTATTTATAAGAGTAGTTACAGGTAGAATTTTAAGATGATTGATTTTTTCTATTCCTTATATGATTTATTTACCTTTGAATTTAAAATTAATGATTTTATATGTTAGATTTTTAGGGGCTTGTATGGGGTATTTAATTAGTAAAATAAGTATTTATTCTTCAAATAAATTTTTAATATTTTATGAATTAAGATTATTTTTAAGTTTAATGTGATTTATGCCAAATTTATCAACTTATGGTTTAAATTATTATTTTTTAAGAATTAGACAAAATATAATTAATAAGGTTGATATAGGTTGGAGAGAATTATATAGAGGTCAAGGTATTCTTTATGTTATTAAAAAATATTCAATTTTTAACATATATATTCAAATGAATAATTTAAAAATTTATATATTTAGATTTATTTTATGAATAATATTTATATTTTTAATAATTATTATTTTAAATTATTTAAATAGCTTAAATTGAGAGTTTAATATTGAAGATATTAAGGTGATTTTATAATCTTTAAATATTTATAAAAAAATAATTTTTATTTATACAATGAAAATGTAATGTTTTGATTTTAAACTATATAAATTAAAAGAAATATTAATGATATTGTTCACTATAAATTAAGTTAGCAGCTTAATTTGTTTGATATTTCTTTTTAATTGGAAATTCTAATTACAATAATATCATTAACAGTGATACACCTCTATTTTGGTTTCAATTAAAAATAAGGAGTAATTTACTCTTTCTTTTAAGTCGAAATTAAATGCAAATAATTGCTTCTTATTTAACTATATTAAATAAGATAAATTAGTAACTCTAATATTTTTTGAGTGCAAATCAAATGTTTTATAAACTATAATCCTAGTTTAATTAGTTCAATTTAATATATTTTGATTTCATTCATGGTATAGTCCAATTAAAAGAATAATTATAAAAAATAATCTGGTTTTTGTTCAGGTTATTAAATTTACTATTTTAAATGTATAAATTATTGGGAAAATTAAAGCGATTTCTACATCAAAAATTAAAAAAATTATTGTAATTAAAAAAAAATGCAATGAAAAAGGATTTCGTGCTGAGGATTTAGGGTCAAATCCACATTCAAAAGGTGAGCATTTTTCTCGATCTTTAAATGATTTTTTTGAAATAGTTATTGATAATAATATTAAAACATTTGATAAAATAATGGTAATTAAAGAAAGTATTATTATTAAGATAATTATTTACATTAATAAAATTAAACTTTTTGATTGGAAGTCAAATATACTAAATATATTATATAAATAATTAATTACCCCATCAGTAAATAGAAATATATAAAAATAATCATACTACATCAACAAAATGTCAGTATCATGCTGCAGCTTCAAATCCAAAATGATGTTTATTAGAAAAATGATTAAGAATATGTCGAATAAGGCAAATTAGTAAGAAAATTGTTCCAATAATTACATGAAGTCCATGAAATCCTGTTGCTATAAAAAATGTTGATCCGTAAATTCTATCTGCAATAGTAAATGGGGCTTCTAAATATTCGTATACTTGAAGAATTGTAAAGTAAATTCCTAATAGGATAGTAATAAGTAAACTTTGTTTAACTTGAGAAAAATTATTTTCTATTAGTGCATGATGAGCTCAAGTTACTGTTACACCTGAAGTAATTAAAATAATTGTATTTAATAGGGGGATTTGGAATGGATTAAATGGGGTAATATTTAAGGGAGGTCATGAAACTCCAATTTCAATATTTGGGGATAAACTTCTATGAAAAAAAGCTCAAAAAAAAGAAATAAAAAAAAAAATTTCAGATACAATAAATAAAATTATTCCTCACCGCAATCCTTTTGAAACAAGAATAGTATGTTTACCTTGAAATGTTCCTTCTCGACAAATATCTCGTCATCATTGATATATAGTTAAAATAATGATTAAATATCCTAATAATATTAAATTTATATTTAAGTTATGAAATCATTTAATTATTCCTGTTATAAATGTTATTGTTCCAATAGCTCCTGTTAATGGCCAAGGACTATAATCTACTAAATGATATGGATGGTTATATGTTGACATTAATTGACTTCTCTAGAATATAATGTTCTTAAAATAGAAATGACATAAGATTGAATAACCGCAACTGCGGATTCTAAAACTAATAATAAAATTTGTAATAAAATTAAAATAATAATAAGATAATTAGGTATTATAATTCCGGTGTTTCTCAGTAAAGTTAATAGTAAATGTCCTGCTACTATATTAGCTATTAGTCGAATTGCTAAAGTTCCTGGACGAATAATATTACTAATTGTTTCAATTAAAACTATAAAAGGCATTAAAATTCTTGGAGTTCCTTGAGGAATTATATGAATAAATATATGTTGGGAGTTATTTAATCATCCATAGAATATAAATCTTAATCATAGTGATAGGGTAATTGAGAAAGAGAAAGTTAAATGACTTGTTCTAGTAAAAATGTAAGGAAATAATCCTAAAAAATTATTAAATAAGACAAAAAAAAATAGTGAAATAAAAATAAATGTGGACCCATTTAGACTATTAGGCCCTATTAAAGTTTTAAATTCTAAGTGTAATTTATTAGTAATTATGTTTCAAAGAATAAATTGTCGATTAGGAATTAATCAAAATGAATAATGAATAAATAATAATCCTGAAAATGTTCTTATTCAATTAAAAGGAATATTAAATAAGTTTGTTGAGGGGTCAAAAATTGAAAATAGATTAGTTATCATTTTCAATTTAAATTATAAGTAAAATTTTTTTTAATTCTTTTATTTTTTTTTTTGATATTATAAATATAATAATTTATAATATTAAATAAAATAAAAATAAGAATAAAAAAAATAAATGAAATAATTCAGTTAATTGGTATTATTTGGGGGATAAAAGAATATTATTTGATTAATAATAATTTAAATTTGACATATTTATGTTATAGGTTTAACTAATTCTTTTCATTAGAAGTAAATGTTAGTTTACTATAAAATGGTTTAAGAGACCAGTACTTACTTTCAGTCATCTAATGATGAGTAATTATTAATTCAATTAATAAAATTTTTAATTAAAATTCTTTCAATTACAATAGGTATGAATCTGTGATTTGCCCCACAAATTTCAGAACATTGACCGTAAAAAATTCCAGGTCGATTAATAAAAAAGTTAGTTTGGTTTAATCGACCTGGGTTAGCATCTACTTTAATTCCTAATGAGGGGATGGTTCATGAGTGAATAACATCTGTTGCAGTAATTAAAATTCGAATTTGGTTATTTATAGGTAAAATAACTCGATTATCTACATCTAATAACCGAAAATTATTTTTTATTTCGGGTTGAATTATATAGGAATCAAATTCAATATTATAAAAATCTGAATATTCATAGCTTCAATATCATTGATGTCCAATTGATTTTAGGGTTATTAAAGGATTGTTTAATTCATCTAGTAAATATAATAAACGAAGAGAAGGAAAAGCAATAAAAATAAGAGTAATAGCTGGTAAGATGGTTCAAATTAATTCGATTATTTGTTCTTCCAATAAAAATCGATTAATGAATTTATTAAAAAAAAGAGATAGTATTAAATAACTAACTAAAATAGTAATTATAATTAAAATAATTAATGTATGATCATGGAAAAAAATAATTTGTTCTATTAAAGGGGAAACTCTATTTTGAAGATTTAAATTAGATCATGTTGCCATTTCTAAAAAAAGGATAATCCTTTATAAATGGGGTTTAAATCCATTACATATAATCTGTCATATTAGAAATTTCTTAAAATAGGAAGCTCATTATATGAATGTTCTGCGGGAGGTAAATTTTGTATTCATTCGATAGAAGAAGTTATATTTAGTGGGAATAAAATTATTCGTTGATTAATTATTGATTCTCAAATAATAATTATTATTATTATTATTGCTAATAAAGATATATATGACCCAAAAGAAGAGATAATATTTCATGAAATATATCTATCAGGGTAATCAGAATAACGTCGTGGTATACCTGCCAATCCTAAAAAATGTTGAGGGAAAAATGTTAAATTTACCCCTAAGAATATTGAAATAAATTGAATTTTTAATAAATAAGGATTAAGAATTAATCCTGTAAATAAAGGGTATCAATGAATAAATCCTCCAAAAATAGCAAATACGGCTCCCATAGAAAGAACATAATGAAAATGGGCAACTACATAATATGTGTCATGTAATGTAATATCAATTGAAGAATTAGCTAAAATTACTCCTGTTAATCCTCCTACTGTAAATAAAAATACAAATCCTAAGCTTCATAATATAGAAGGACTATAATTAATTTGAGTTCCATGAAGAGTTGCCAATCAACTAAAAATTTTGATTCCTGTTGGAACTGCAATAATTATTGTAGCTGAGGTGAAATATGCTCGTGTGTCAATATCTATTCCTACAGTGAATATATGATGAGCTCAGACAATAAATCCTAGTAATCCAATAGCCATTATAGCGTAAATTATACCTAAATTTCCAAAGGTTTCTTTTTTACCTCTTTCTTGAGCAATAATATGGGAAATTATTCCAAATCCAGGTAAGATTAAAATATAAACTTCAGGATGGCCAAAAAATCAAAATAAGTGTTGATATAAAATTGGGTCTCCCCCCCCAGCAGGATCAAAAAATGATGTATTTAGGTTTCGATCTGTTAATAATATAGTAATAGCTCCAGCTAATACAGGTAAAGAAAGAAGTAATAATAAAGCTGTAATACCCACGGCTCAAACAAATAATGGTATTTGATCAAAGGATATATTTTTAACACGTATATTAATAATAGTTGTAATAAAATTAATAGCTCCTAAAATTGAGGAAATACCTGCTAAATGTAATGAGAAAATTGCTAAGTCAACAGATGATCCTTGATGGGCAATATTAGCTGATAAAGGGGGGTAAACCGTTCAACCAGTTCCTGAACCATTTTCTACAAATCTGCTTGAGATTAATAAAGTTAATGATGGGGGCAATAATCAAAATCTTATATTATTTATTCGAGGAAAAGCTATATCAGGGGCTCCCAATATTAATGGGATAAGTCAATTTCCAAATCCTCCAATTATAATGGGCATAACTATGAAAAAAATTATAATAAAAGCATGAGCTGTTACAATAGTATTATAAATTTGATCATCCCCGATCAAAGATCCAGGGTTTCCCAATTCAGTTCGAATTATTATTCTTAAAGATGTTCCAACTATTCCTGCTCAAATTCCAAAAATAAAATATAATGTTCCAATGTCTTTATGATTAGTAGAGTATATTCATTTTCGCTAAGTAAAATAAAATGGCTGAGATGAATTAAGCGATAAATTGTAAATTTATTTACGAGAAGGATTATTATTCTCTTTTATTAAAATAATTAGTCTTATATTCAATAATGATTTAAAATTGCAAATTTTAAGGGGTAATAAGAAAATTACTAAGGCTTAAAGAATTTTCTTTATAAATAATTTTGAAGATTACTAGTTTAATTTAACTTAAAACCTTAAAGATAAAAAAAAGTTCTAAAAATTAATCCTAGTAGAGAAATTAAACTTAAAAAATTAACATAACTAAAATAATTATTTTTAATAAAAATTTTAAATCATTTTAATTTTAAATAATTAAATAAAATACATGAATAAATAATTCGAATATAAAAAAATAGAGTAATTAAACTTATTATTAAAAAAATAAATGAAATAATATAAAATTTATTAAAAATTATAAAATTAATAATTATTCATTTAGGGAAAAATCCTAAGAAAGGGGGTAAACCCCCTATAGAAAGAAAGTTAATAAATAAAAAAAATTTTATTAGAAAATTTATATTAAAGATAAATAATTGATTAATAAAATAGATATTTATAATATGAAATATAAAACATATAATTCTAATTAAAAAAGAATATAAAATAAAGTATATTAATCATAATGATTCACTAATTAAAATTGAAAATATTATCCACCCTAAATTATTAATTGATGAAAAAGATATTAATTTTCGTAAAGAAGTTTGGCTAATTCCTCCAATAGCTCCAATAATAGTATTTATTAACATGATTATTATTAAAAAGTTTTTATTTAAGTAATAAGACAATAAAATTATGGGGGTAATTTTTTGTCAAGATATTAAAATAAAACAATTTAATCATGATATACCTTCAATAATATTAGGAAATCAGAAGTGAAAAGGGGCAGATCCTATTTTTATTAATAAGGATGAGTTAATTAAAATAGAGAAAAAGTTATTAATTTCAAAATTTTTAATTAAAATTATTTTTAATAAAATAGTAAATAAAAAATTAATTGAGGCGATAGATTGAATAAGAAAATATTTAATTGTTGTCTCAGAAGATAGTAAATTATTTGAGTTAGAGATAAGGGGGATAAATCTAAGCAAATTAATTTCTAATCCAATTCAACAACCTATTCATGAGTTAGAGGAAATAGAAATAAAAGTTCTTAATATTAAAATTAAAAAAAAAAATATTTTATTAGAGTTAATATTAAAAAAAATAAAAAATATTTTAAGACATAAAATAAATTATAAATTTATTTTAAATTAATTATTCAAAATATTTTTATAATTACAAATAAATATATCTATTTGTAAGCATATGCATATATATATATATATATATATTTTAGTGTAAGATGCACAATAATTTTTGATATTATAAGTTAAAGTTTGATTCTTTAAAATATAATAAAGGTAAAAATAATTACATTATTTATCCTATCAGAATAATCCTTTTTCAGGCACTTTATTAATTTAATTTTTTAAAAAAAAGGATTTCTTTATATTTGGGGTATGAACCCAATAGCTTAAATTTAGCTTATTTTTAA